TTTTTTTTTAAGAATTGCTTAGTCGTCCAGTAACAAGTACCCATAGTAGAGAGTATTCGCAAGAACAACGAAAAAAGAATTCTAATAATCAATATTCGTGATGTACGTATTTATTCTTCTATTCGATCCAAAAGGCCTTTCTTGACACTTAATTAAAGTACAATACAAAGATTTTCATTTAATAAATTAGTTGAAATTTCGTTTTTTCTTTTATTTCTCAGGAGTTAAAGAGTTGTCCAAGGAATCCGTTTGATTCGGAATCATGAGAGGTTAGGTGGATGTCCTAGAGGATAAATGGATTTCTTTTTGGATCTATATCACTCTATTTTTGTTAATGTCGTTTATAATCTATGATGATAATGATTGATAAATTAGAAAATTAGACTTCTTCCTTCAATTGGTATTTTTGCTTATCTTCGTATCTTTTAAAAAAAAACTATTGAACTTAGGAAAGTGTTTTACAAGCATATGTATAAAAAAAGAAAATAGTTTATTTAGCTCTTTCATGCCTACTATAACTAGTTATTTCGGTTTTCTACTAGCAACTTTAACTATAACCTCAGGTCTATTTATTGGTCTGAGCAAAATACGACTTATTTGAAATAAAAAAATTGCAGTATTCCATCTATTCTTCAGTTCATTAACGTGTCAATTTCGAATTCTTGGTTATTGAGATTTATGGTCAATATAGATTAATATTTAAGGATAGATATTACCTCTCTTTTTTTTTTCTTTTCAAAAAAATTCAAATGATTGAAGTTTTTCTATTTGGAATCGTCTTAGGTCTAATTTCTATTACTTTGGCTGGATTATTTGTAACTGCCTATTTACAATACAGACGTGGTGATCAGTTGGACCTTTGATTACTTAACACCTTGTTAATTTGACCTCCTGTGAATTAAAGAAAGTAGGAGGTCAAATTCAGATTGCTGTTCTCTTTTTTCCGAAAAATTTTTGACTTACCAAAACAATAACAGAATCACGCTCTGTAGGATTTGAACCTACGACATTGGGTTTTGGAGACCCACGTTCTACCAAACTGAACTAAGAGCGCTTTTCTTATCACAAAAAAGAAGACTGTACGGAAAAATATTCTTTTTTTTTAACTCCACCACGTTTTCAATGCCTACGTTATCAATATTATCATATCTTATATGATATAAATTAAAGATTAGGTATGTCCAATTTGAATTGATTTCAATTGACCCTTTGTTATTACTCAGAAGTGAAACAAAAAGAATAGGTAGGGATGACAGGATTTGAACCTGCGACATTTTGTACCCAAAACAAACGCGCTACCAAGCTGCGCTACATCCCTTTCAATTGGCCTACAATGTCATTGTAGAGAATCCCCCAATTGTTTTCTATATACGCATTTCATTTTCTTTATTGATTGAGATACCCAACTTATCTTGTCATTTCTGCATCTCATATCATATAACATATAATAATAATGAACTTCTAGACATGTGAAAAATAAAATGGAAAACTCGCCATAAATTTGGCAAATGCTTGGGCGGAAGGGGGTGTATTTTATTCTTTTAATTAATAATTAAAAAAAGAAAAGCAAAATCTTATCTATCAAATCCTTGCAGATTTCTAATTGAATTAGGAGTTTCGCGTACAAAACAAAAAAAAGTGGCCTTTAATCACATATAAACCGAATCATATATGTATTATCATTATGTATTACAATACAAATTCTTTATTACAATTCTAATAACGAAGGAGGATTTTAAATGCGAAATCTAAAAACATATCTATCCGTGGCGCCAGTAATAAGTACCCTATGGTTCAGTTCTTTAGCGGGTCTGTTAATAGAGATCAATCGTTTTTTCCCGGATGCGTTGACATTCCCCTTTTTTTCATTCTAGTTATTAACACGGGGGGTGAGGAAGATTAGAGATACAATGAAATATCTGTGAATACTACCTCCCCTCTTTTTTTATTCGAATAAGTTCGAAAAGAAAAAGAATAAAAGTGAATTATCCCCTCAGTGAACCTCGTAACTTGGGGGCGGGCTTAAAGTAAATTACCTTCAATTAAATTAATTGAACAGAAGTGCAAATGTGGTTTGGGCAACAGTATCATACAAGATGTTTAACTAAAATGCAAATATTGTACTGCAATTTGAATCGAAACTTCTAATGTAAATTAGATATGGACATGTATTTCGTCGTGTAGAAAAAAGTGCATTTAGTTAGGTTGTACACTCCCTGCATTTCACTTTATTCACTTTATTCTATACATTCACTTAGATATACTTAGTATAATCTAATTTAAGATCGCTATAGTACTTATTTTGACTATATTGGTTGCAACAAAATCTTTCATAATTTCGAGTTAGCCACTTCTATTTTTTTTTTCCTTTCTTCGTCGTTTCGGATCGGAAAATCAAAGAAAAGAGTTGAGTGAATAAAAAAAACCAAAAGGAGGTTCATCATGGCCAAGGGTAAAGATAAAGATGCCCGAGTACGGGTTATTTTGGAATGTAACAGTTGTCTTCGAAACAGCGTTAATAAGAAATCAACAGGCATTTCCAGATATATTACTCAAAAGAATCGACACAATACGCCCAGTCGATTGGAATTGAGAAAATTCTGTCCCTATTGTTACAAACATACAATTCATGGAGAGATAAAGGAATAGATGGAATCGATGTCACCTTTACAAATACAAAAGAAGAAGAAAAATGAAATATTAATATATCATATGTTAATACATATTTAAATATAAAAATATAAACAATCAAAATTGGATTTCTTAATTCTAAATAATTATCATTAGCCGATCTGGTCGAACGAAATCGAATTTTCGAAATATAAAAATAAGGGAGAAACAAACCATGGATAAATCCAAGCGACTTTTTCTTAAGCCCAAGCGGTCTTTTCGTAGGCGTTTGCCCCCGATCCAAACGGGGGATCGAATTGATTACACAAATGTAAGTTTCATTAGTCGATTTATTAGTGAACAAGGAAAAATATTATCTAGACGGGTGAATAGATTGACTTTAAAACAACAACGATTAATTACTCTTGCTATAAAACAAGCTCGTATTTTATCTTTATTACCCTTTCTTAATAATGAAAATAATGAAAGAAAATTGGAAAAAGGCAAATTGGCCCATAGGCCTGCCGATCTTAGAGCCCGAAATACAAAAAACCAATGGAATAGAGATACAAAAAAAAAATCAAATACAAATTTCAATTCCAACTCAAACGGCAATTGAGGTTTTGTTCGAAAAATCCGAGAATCCAGATTTTATTGTTGTGGTGTAAAAAAAAACGAATTTTGGAAGAAGAAAAACTCTTTTTTTATTGAATGTTTTTGATCATATTATCATCATATTTTATCATACTCATTTCTATTCTACCTTCTCGGAATTCATTCTCCGACTCCAAGGAATTCTATGGAAAATATTCCGAAGGATTCCTTCCAATCTCCTTATTTTAGGATGTCATTAGAAATGATAGAAAGACAATTCAATTCTTATTTAATATAGCTATAGCTAGTTGTGCAAGGATTTTACGATTAAGAAAAGAAGCAACTGTCCTCTGTACAGCTTGTTTATTAATCTCCTATAACTATAGAATCCCGGATTTTCGCGAATTACTGCATTTATACGCGTGATCTACAAACGGCACAAATTTCTTTTTTGTCTATCTCTATCCCGATGGGCCGAGACGAAAGCTCTCATTTTTTTTTTTGTGAATAATAGTTCAAGTAAGGTTTGAATGAGTCCCTCGAAAACCTGATGTGAAAAAACGCATTTTTGTTCTACGCTTGTGAGCTATAAATCCTCGTCTAATTCGGGTCCTTGAATAAACGAAATTTTGATGAATAATTCATTGAGTTCCTTTTTTTTTTCAGTTATTTTATTCCCTTCCACTTTTCTAGAATAACAAAACAGATTCTTCCAATGTATAAAATAAGAATTCCAACAGCTTTTGCTACTCTAACCTTCCTAGCCACGATTTTTTCTTTTTTTTTTTTAGACATTTCGCCTCGAAATAAGAAATTGTATTAATACCTAGTATCAAACAAAAACATAACATAATAAATAAGAATAAGTAGTAAATACAAACGGATAAAGAAATAGTGGGTTCCTTCGTTTCTATGGTTATTTCTTAAACGGTGAGGTCTTCCCTATACACCGGAGCCCTCTCTTTTTTTCCTTTAAAAATCATTAAATCGATGCTATTGTTAACTTGTACAGTTCACACTTTTTTGGCTCTACCCGGAAATTATCCATTATCCAGTAATAGGTCTTTCACAACGAGATCCATCTATACAGTAACGGTATTTAATTATGAAGATTAGCTGATTAGCTGACCCTGTTAGTCCGTTCTTGCAAGAGTAGAGGCATAAATTTTCGGCCTTTTCCTAAGCTAAGATTTCCCCTGCTTAACGGCTAATCATTTGCTACCAATGGGGAATTCTTTCACAATTTAATTTGAAAATTGAGATGATTGAATTTTCACTAATAGAAACCATAAATTTGATACACAATAAAAGGATATGGTAGATCTTTTTTTTTAGATAGTGTTTTAGATATTAGATAGTGAAGGGGTTTTTACCATTCTATCCTATTGATAGGTATTGATCGCGAATAGTGGAAAATCCGTTTCCTTTCTTTTGTTCCAATCCACAATCCGAACGAGTCGCACATACACCCGAGTACATATTCCTCGGCGCTGAGGACACCCTCTAAGAGCAGGGGTTTTGTTGACATTTCTGATTGGCTGTCTTGCCTTTCTAATAAGTTGTTTAACAGTTGGCATGATGAATCATATGCATAATGGGTTGGTTTAGGTCGCTCCTAACCGGATGATTATCCGGAGGATTCCGGATTATTTCTATATTAACATTCTATTCAAATTAATAGAATAGAATGTTAATATAAAATATGAAACAACCCCAACCACGATTTGTATGAAATTCCAGTTATTTTTTATGTAACTCCTACAAGGTAACTCCTACAAGATCAGCGTTCCGACCTTCCTACATAATCAACAATTCCATAATCTTTGGCTTCTGTTGGTGACATAAAAGAATCGCTTTGCAGGTCTTTGATTATGACGTCTAAAGATTTACCCGTTCTTTCTGCATAAATGCTGGCAATGTCTTGCTCAATGGTCATTAGTTCTTTCATTTCCCTCAAATATTTGATGTTGATCATGTCGTCGTTGTTGTCATCCTTATCATCGTTGTTATCGTTGTCGTCGTCGTCTTCCTCCGAAAAACGACCATGCGGTTGATGCATCATTATCTCAGCGTGAGGGAATGCTAAACGTTTGCCAGGCTCTCCCGCGGTCAGGAGAAACGATGCCATTGAAGCGGCCTGTCCGATGCATACTGTTCGTACATTCGACTCCACTGTCGCCATAGTATTATAAAGACTCATACCTGGGAGTATCCATCCCCCGGGAGAGTTTATATAAAGACAAAAATCTTTGCTGACATCGTCTGTATCGAGATGTAGCATCAGATTGACAAGTTGATTCGTTATCTCGTTATTAACTTCTTGAAACAAAAAAAGTTGTTTCTTTTTATAAAGTTCATTGTATAAGTCAACCCAACCAGTCTCTTCTTCTTCTTCTTCTTCTTGAAAGTCTCGAAAGTCGTCGGGTATTTCGGGTATTTTTGGAATTCCAACAGGCATTTTAAATCTCCTATAACTAATGTAAAACCCAAAGCATTAAGGGCTCGAGTTTCCTTTAAATAATTAATATTACGAAGTATCATAAAAATGAATGAATTGTCTTTTTACAAATATGTCAACCCCAGCCAGAACCGAAATTCTTCTCTTCTCGATGTTCATATTCTATTATAACATAGAATCTATATATATGTCAACCCCAGCCAGAACCGAAATTCTTATGCGAATATCTAATCGGATAGAATCGATTTTCTATGAGGTTTTACCAGAGCACGACGCTGTCCAGAATCGAACTGCAATAACAGGGGAGATATAGACATATATATAAATAACTATCCTTCTATCTGTGTTGTGTATGTTTCATAAAGCCCTCTTCCGCGCTTCAATCGTATTATAACAACCTCTTAGAAAAAAAAAATATCTATATCTCTTCTGCGTGAACCCTCTTTTTTTTTAACTAAAACTAAAAAAAGAAATTCACGAAATTAAGGCTAAGTGCTATAAAGAATCCACTTTAATATTGTTTCTGATTATTAGGTCTTTATCTTATCGAAGAGATCAAATCCGGATCATTTATTTTACTGGTATCGAATCCTATTGGAATATGTAAAACATGTAATATCATAACATAATAATGGTAGAAATGGAATTGCCTTTTCTTTTGTTATTCTATACAAAACTTCATAAGTCTAACTTAACAAGTTAAGTGGAATTTTTGAATTCCTTTCTAGTTGTATTTGTTGGAAATTCCAATTTGAGTCTAAAATTCTCTTTATTCCCCTGTTCATATATATTTCATACATTCCATATTCATATATGGGTTAGATAAAATTTTATGTGATTCCGTAAACAGAATAGAAATTTCATTATTGCCAGATCGACCCATATAATGGGATGAAGAACGACTCAATAATGGAATTTTTTTGTCAATAAATGGGAAATTCAAAATGCTTAGAGATGAAAATGAGGGAATGTCTACAATACCTGGATTTAATCAGATACAATTTGAAGGATTTTCTAGGTTCATTGATCAGGGCTTAACAGAAGAACTTTCTAAATTTCCAAAAATGGAAGATACAGATCAAGAAATTGAATTTCAATTATTTGTGGAAACATATCAATTAGTAGAACCTTTGATAAAAGAAAGAGATGCCGTATATGAATCACTTACATATTCTTCTGAATTATATGTATCCGCAGGATTAATTTGGAAAAGCAGTAGGGATATGCAAGAACAAACCATTTTTATTGGAAACATTCCTCTAATGAATTCCCTGGGAACCTCTATAGTAAATGGAATATACAGAATTGTGATTAATCAAATATTGCAAAGCCCCGGTATTTATTACCGGTCAGAATTGGACCATAATGGAATTTTGGTCTATATCGGCACAATAATATCAGATTGGGGAGGAAGAGTAGAATTAGAGATTGATAGAAAAGCAAGAATATGGGCTCGTGTGAGTAGGAAACAGAAAATATCTATTCTAGTTCTATCATCAGCTATGGGGTTGAATCTAAAAGAAATTCTAGAGAATGTGTGCTACCCTGAAATTTTCTTGTCTTTCCTTAATGATAAGGAGAAAAAAAAAATTGGGTCAAAAGAAAATGCTATTTTAGAGTTTTATCAACAATTTACTTGTGTAGGCGGAGATCCAGTATTTTCTGAATCCTTATGTGAAGAATTACAAAAGAAATTCTTTCAGCAAAGATGTGAATTAGGAAGGATTGGTCGACTAAATATGAACCAGAGACTAAATCTTCATATACCTCATAACAATACTTTTTTGTTACCGCGAGATATCTTGGCAGCTGCGGATCATTTGATTGGAATGAAATTT